TTAAATGTACCTATAACGGCGTTCAATTATCAGAAAAAGAATTTCCAAAAAACTGGTTAACAGACGGCATTCAGATCAAGATCCTATTTCCTTTTCGTCTTAAACCTTGGCACAGATCTAAGTTACGAGCCCCTTATAATGATCCAATGAAAAAGCAAGGTCAAAAAAATGATTTTTGTTTTTTAACAATTTTTGGAATGGAAGCTGAACTACCTTTTGGTTCTCCCAGAAAAAAACTTTCATTTTTTGAACCGATTTTAAAAGAACTCAAAAAAAAAATTAAAAAATTGCAAAAGAAATGTTTTATAATTCTAGGAATTTTTAAAGAACAAACAAAATTGTTTCTAAATGTCTCAAAAAAACCAAAAAAATGGATCATTAAAAACATTCTGTTTATAAAAGAAATAATAAAAGAACTCTCAAAAATAAACCCAATTGTATTATTTGGATTAAGAGAAATAGAAGTATATGAATTGAGTGAAATTAAAAAAGATTCAATAATCAGTAATCGGATGATTCAGGAATCGTCCATTCAAATTAGATCTCAGGATTGGACAAATTATTCATTAACAGAAAAAAAAATGCAAGATCTGACTGATAGAATAAACACAATCATAAATCAAATAGAAAAAATTACAAAAGACAAGAAAAAGGGATTTATAAAAGACAAGAAAAAGGGATTTATAACTTCAGATAGAAATTTGAGTTCTAACAAAATAAGTTATGATGATAAAAGATTGGAATCACAAAAAAATATTTGGCAGATATTAAAAAGAGGAACTGCTCGATTAATCCGTAAATCCCATTATTTTATAATATTTTTCATTGAAAAGATATACATAGATATCTTTCTATCTATGATTAATATTCCTAGTATCAATACACAACTTTTTCTTGAATCAACAAAAAAAATTATTAATAAAAACATTAACAGTAATGAAGCAAATCAAGAAAGAATTAATAAAACAAATCAAAGTTTAATTAAATTTATTTCGATTATAAAAGAGTCACTTTCTAATACTAATATTAGTCTTAGTCAAAAAAATTCAAAGACTTTTTTTGACTTATCTTACTTTTCACAAGCATATGTATTTTACAAATTATCACAAACCCAACTTATTAAGTTAGAGAAATTGAAATCCGTATTTCAATATAATGGAACCCCCCTTTTTCTTAAGAATGAAATAAAGGATTTTTTTGTTATAAGACAAGAACTATTTCATTCCGAATTAAGACCTAAGAATCTTCGCAATTCTGGAATGAATCAATGGACAAATTGGTTAAGGAGTCATTATCAATATCAATGTGATGTCTCTCAAATTAAATGGTCTAGAGTAGTACCACAAAAATGGCGAAATATATTGAACTGTATAGCTCAAAATAAAGATTTATATAAAGATTTGTGTGATTTATATGAAAAAGATGAATTAATTCACTACGAAAAAAAAACAAAAATTGAAACAGATTTATTATTGAATCAAAAGGATAATTTTAAAAAACAATATAGATATGATCTTTTAGCATATAAATCTATAAATTCTGAAACTAAGAAGTACTCTTCAATTTATGGATCACCATTACAAGTAAAAACTAACCAAGATATTTTTTATAATTACAACACGCATAAACAAAAATCATTTAATATGGTAGAAGATGATATTCGAGATATGGATAAAAATACGGATAGAAAATTTTTTGATTGGAGAATTCTCGATTTTTGTCTTAAAACGAAGGTCGATATTGAGGCCTGGATCAATATTGATACTGACACTAACAGTAATAAATATACTAAGACTAGGGTTAATAAGTATCAAATAATTGATAAAATCAATAATAAGGGTCTTTTTTATCTCACACTTCAGCAAGATCAAAAAATCAACCTATCCAATCAAAAACCCCTTTTGGATTGGATGGGAATGAATGAAGAAATACTAAGTCGTCCCATATCAAATCTGGAACTTTGGTTCTTGCCAGAATTTGTGAGACTTTATAATACGTATAAAATGAAACCGTGGGTTATACCAATTAAATTACTACTTTTTAATTCTAATATAAAAAAAAATGCTAGTGAAAACAAAAGCATCACTGGAAATAAAAAAAGAGATCCTTTTATATCAATATCGTCGAATGAAAAAAAATCTCTTGAATTAGAAAACCGAAATCAAGGAGAAAAAGAATCCACGGGCCAAGCAGATCTTAAATCAGCTCTTTCAAACCAAGAAAAAGATGTTGAAGAAGATTATACGGGATCGGACATGAAAAAACATAGAAATAAAAAGCAATACAAGATCAATACAAAAGCGGAGTTTGATTTCTTCCTAAAAAGGTATTTGTATTTTCAATTGAGATGGGATGATTCTTTAAATAAAAAAATAATCAATAACATCAACGTATATTGCCTCCTGCTTAGACTGATAAATCCAAGAGAAATTACTATATCCTCTATTCAAAGGGGCGAAATGAGTCTGGATATTTTGACGATTCAGAAAGATGTAACTCTTACAGAATTTATTAAAAGGGGATTTTTGATTATTGAACCAATTCGTCTAGCTATAAAAAATGATGGAAAATTGATTATGTATCAAACCCTCGGTATTTCATTAGTTCATAAAAGTAAACATCAAATAAATCAAAGATACCGAGAAAAAAAACATGTTGATAAGAATTCTGATGAAGTCATTACAAAACATCAAAAGATGACTGGAAATAGATATAAAAAAAATTATGATTTGTTTGTTCCTGAAAATATTTTATCGCCTAGATGTCGTAGAGAATTGCGAATTCTAATTTGTTTAAATTCTAAGAATAGACATAGAAAGGCATCTTTTTGTAATGGGAATGAGGTAAACAGTCAAGTTGTGGATAAAAGCAAAAAATATAAAAAAAAACTTATAAAATTAAAGCTATTTCTTTGGCCCAATTATCGATTAGAAGATTTAGCTTGTATGAATCGTTATTGGTTTAATACCAATAATGGCAGTTGTTTCAGTATGGTAAGGATACATATGTATCCCCGATTGAAAATTCATTAATAGTACATTTTTCCTATATTTCCCATACCATATCTGGTCTATGACGACAAAGAGATGCACGCATACATTGTCTTACATTCCATTCTGATACATGATACTAATTCAATGACATATCAATTAGATCTAGAATGAACAAAATTTTCTTATTTTAGGTCTAAACTTTTATCTTTTGTGAGTGAAGAAACCAACCATACTTTTGTATCCCCTTTCAAATCCAATTTTAAAATGAAAATAGGATTGAGTAAGTTTTATTAAATTAAAAAAATTCGAAATTAATAACGAAATACAAATTTTTGTATATACCAAATAAAAATTAGGGGCATTATTATTACTGATCAATAAAGATATCTATCAATAAAAAATATCTTAAAATAAAAAGAGGGGGGGAGAGAAAATTTCAGTTTATGGTAAAAAATTCATTCATCTCAGTTATTTCACAAGAAGAAAAAGACGAAAACAGAGGATCTGTTGAATTTCAAATAGTTAGTTTCACCAATAGGATACGAAGACTTACTTCACATTTACAATTACACAAAAAAGACTATTTATCTCAGAGAGGTTTACGTAAAATTCTGGGAAAACGCCAACGATTACTGTCTTATTTGTCAAAGAAAAATAGAATATGTTATAAAGAATTAATTAATCGGTTGGATATTCGGGAGTCAAAAACTCGTTAATTTTATTTTTATAAAGGCATTTTGAATTATTTGATTTATTAGATCTTGAATTTTAATGAACTTTTTTTTCGTTTTCAGCAATTCATGAAAGAATGAATCGAGGAAAAACCTATGAATATACCGGCTACAAGAAAAGACCTCATGATAGTCAATATGGGCCCCCACCACCCATCAATGCATGGTGTTCTTCGACTCATCATTACTCTAGATGGTGAAGATGTTATTGACTGTGAACCAATATTGGGTTATTTACACCGAGGAATGGAAAAAATTGCGGAAAATCGAACAATTATACAATATTTGCCTTATGTAACACGGTGGGATTATTTAGCTACTATGTTCACAGAAGCAATAACTGTAAACGGACCGGAACAGTTGGGAAATATTCAAGTACCTAAAAGAGCCAGCTATATCAGAATAATTATGTTGGAGTTGAGTCGTATAGCTTCTCATCTGTTATGGCTCGGTCCTTTTATGGCGGATATTGGTGCACAAACTCCCTTTTTCTATATTTTCAGAGAAAGAGAATTAGTATATGATCTATTCGAAGCTGCCACCGGTATGAGAATGATGCATAATTATTTTCGTATCGGAGGAGTAGCGGCCGATCTACCTCATGGCTGGATAGATAAATGTTTGGATTTCTGCGATTATTTTTTAACAAGAGTTGCTGAATATCAAAAACTTATTACACGAAATCCTATTTTTTTAGAACGAGTCGAGGGAGTAGGCATTATTGGTAGAGAGGAAGTAATAAATTGGGGTTTATCGGGACCAATGCTGCGAGCTTCCGGAATACAATGGGATCTTCGTAAAGTTGATCATTATGAATGTTACGACGAATTTGATTGGGAAGTACAGTGGCAAAAAGAAGGAGATTCATTGGCTCGTTATCTAGTCCGAATTGGTGAAATGATAGAATCCGTAAAAATTATTCAACAGGCCCTGGAAGGAATTCCAGGGGGACCCTATGAGAATTTAGAAATACGATACTTTGATAGAGAAAGGAATCCGGAATGGAATGATTTTGAATATCGATTTATTAGTAAAAAGCCGTCTCCTACATTTGAATTGCCGAAACAAGAACTTTATGTGAGAGTAGAAGCCCCAAAGGGAGAATTGGGAATTTTTCTCATAGGGGATCAGAGTGGTTTTCCTTGGAGATGGAAAATCCGCCCGCCGGGTTTTATCAATTTGCAAATTCTTCCGCGGTTAGTTAAAAGAATGAAATTGGCTGATATTATGACGATACTAGGTAGTATAGATATCATTATGGGAGAAGTTGATCGTTGAAATGATAATTGATACACCGGAAGTACAAGATATCGATTCTTTTTCTAGATTAGAATTTTTAAAAGAGGTTTATGGAATTCTATGGGTTCTTGTTCCTATTTTGACTCTTGTAGTGGGAATCACAATAGGCGTACTGGTAATTGTATGGTTAGAAAGAGAAATATCGGCAGGGATACAACAACGTATTGGACCTGAATACGCCGGCCCTTTGGGAGTTCTTCAAGCTCTAGCAGATGGGACAAAACTACTTTTCAAAGAAAATCTTTTTCCATCTAGGGGGGATACTCGTTTATTCAGTATCGGGCCATCCATAGCAGTCATATCAATTTTAGTAAGCTATTCAGTAGTTCCTTTTGGATATCACCTTGTTTTAGCGGATCTCAATATCGGTGTTTTTTTATGGATTGCCATTTCCAGTATTGCTCCGATTGGACTTCTTATGTCGGGATACGGGTCAAATAATAAATATTCCTTTTTAGGCGGTCTACGAGCTGCTGCTCAATCGATTAGTTATGAAATACCATTAACTTTATGTGTGTTATCAATATCTCTACGTGCGATTCGTTGATATATAGACATAAACTTTTCTCTATTCCTTCCTTTCAAGGAAAGGGTTGGAATGGATTGAGTAGATATCTTAATTTTTTTTTTATTCATTATTCGGGTTGATGAACTAAATCAAATAGTTATATGAGTGAAAGAAAACAGCTTATATATAAATTCGCAGTAAAAAGATTGATTCTCATTTTCTATGTATAAGAGTTAGAGAGTTAAGCGGAAATAAACATAAACAGAAGAGACCGTTTCCCCCAAGATTGGTTGATTAGTCATCCTGACTTGAAGCGGGTTCAAAAGATCAACCGTATTGAGTTTTCACTATAATTTTTATGTATTAGCATAACGGGGGATTGAGCAAAAACGAGTGGATGGTTAGAAACACGAACATATGTAAAGGATTAGTAATGGAGATTATGTAAATTCTCCAAAAGGACATTTTTACATAATATACAAACAAAGAATACTAATTGGGGCTTTAAGTTGGTAGAAATGATCAGGCAGTACTCCCCATGACACGATTCCAATCCAGAGTATACTCCTATCCACCGATTTAATAAATAACTATTCGAAACGAAATAATCCTTTACTTTATTTTGAAAGCCCTCTTTTTCTCAGAAATAGAAAGAAGAATAGGAACGAAAAAAAAAAAAAAAAGATATACTTTTTTTATTCTTTGTTACTTTTATTCTTTCCCATATACATATTAATAGATATATAATTTGTGTCATAATTCATTAATTAATATAGAATTTTTTTTTTCGTACGTGAAACCAACGGGTTATTGATATTTTTACAAGAAGTATTTTATTGAACAGTTAAGTTATTACTGAACAAAGAAGAATTGAAATTATTAAATTAAAGAAAGGATGAGATCAATTCAGAAGTACTTTTTTTATTTAATTTTGAATTAAAATAATTATAACAGACAGAATTCAATTGGTCTAATTTGGGACCGGCCGATAGTTATCCATCCTACAAACATATCAAGATTCAAAAAAGAATACTGACGCGGTCCCTATATTTATTTCTGGCCTTCAAGGAGCCGTATGAGGTGAAAATCTCATGTACGGTTCTGTAATAGCGATGGTAACAGTGATGGTATCACCGACTATAATTATCTAACAGTTCAAGTACAATTGATATTGTTGAGGCGCAATCAAAATATGGTTTTTGGGGATGGAATTTGTGGCGTCAGCCTATAGGGTTTATCATTTTTATTATTTCTTCCCTAGCAGAATGTGAGAGATTACCTTTTGATTTACCAGAAGCAGAAGAAGAGTTAGTAGCAGGTTATCAAACCGAATACTCGGGTATAAAATTTGGGTTATTTTATGTTGCTTCCTATCTAAACCTATTGGTTTCTTCATTATTTGTAACAGTTCTTTACTTGGGAGGTTGGAATATATCTATTCCGGACATATATGTTTCTGAGCTTTTTGAAATAAATAAAACATGTGGAGTTTTTGGAGCGATAATTGGTATCTTTATTACATTAGCTAAAACTTATTTGTTCTTGTTCATTCCTATCACAACAAGATGGACTTTACCGAGGCTAAGAATGGACCAACTATTGAATCTTGGATGGAAATTTCTTTTACCTATTTCTCTCGGTAATCTATTATTAACAACTTCTTTCCAACTCTTTTCACTGTAAAGTAACATTCTATATTCACAACGTGTCTCAAACAAGAGAAATAAACAAAGATAAAACTATTCATATATATATTAACGATATGTTCTCTATGGTAACTGGGTTCATGAATTATGGTCAACAAACAGTACGAGCTGCAAGGTACATTGGTCAAAGTTTCATGATTACTTTATCCCACGCAAATCGTTTACCCGTAACTATTCAATATCCTTATGAAAAATCAATCACCGCGGAGCGTTTCCGCGGTCGAATCCATTTTGAATTTGATAAATGTATTGCTTGTGAAGTATGCGTTCGTGTATGTCCTATAGATCTACCCGTTGTTGATTGGAAATTGGAAACTGATATTCGCAAGAAACGGCTGCTTAATTACAGTATTGATTTCGGAGTCTGTATATTTTGTGGTAATTGCGTTGAGTATTGTCCAACGAATTGTTTATCAATGACTGAAGAATATGAACTTTCTACTTATGATCGTCACGAATTGAATTATAATCAAATTGCTTTGGGTCGTTTACCAATGTCAGTAATTGACGATTATACAATTCGAACAATTTTGAATTCGCCTCAAATAAATAAGTAAATCTCTTATTAACGAATAATTTAGAATTACTTTACTAATAACTAATATAGAAGGAATTTAGGTTTCTTTCGTGTTGTTTGGTCAATAACTACAAATACCAACTATTGATTGGTTGGTAAGAAACGCGTCTTAATTTGGATTGAAAATCCATTAATTAATATATCCATAATTGTTTTAAAATATATCGTTTAGAATTAGAACGACTCTTTCAGATAAAGAATGAAATTAGTCCAATAATAGTACTCACATTTATTCATATCCCTTAGTATTTATTTACTTAGGATTAAATTAGGAATTGCTCAAAAATCATAAAAAAAAAAAAAATTTCTGGTTGGGTCTCAATAAGGTCATGAAAAACATTTCTATTTATTTATCTCTTATTTTACATATAATGGATTTGCCCGGACCAATACATGATTTTCTTTTAGTCTTTCTGGGATCGGTTCTTATACTAGGAGGTATGGGGGTGGTATTATTTACCAACCCCATTTATTCTGCCTTTTCATTGGGAATGGTTCTTGTTTGTATATCCTTATTCTATATTCTATTAAACTCTTATTTTGTAGCTGCTGCACAACTCCTTATTTACGTGGGAGCTATAAATGTTTTAATCGTATTTGCTGTGATGTTCATGAATGGTTCAGAATATTACAAAGATTTGAATCTTTGGACCATTGGGGATGTGGTTACTTTGCCAGTTTGTACAAGTATTTTTGTTTTACTCATGATTATTATTACGGATACGTCATGGTACGGAATTATTTGGACTACAAGATCAAACCAGATTATAGAGCAAGATTTGATAAGTAATAGTCAACAAATTGGAATTCATTTATCAACAGATTTTTTTCTTCCATTTGAATTCGTTTCGATAATTCTTTTAGCCGCTTTGATAGGTGCAATTGCCGTGGCGCGACAGTAAAAAATTTATAGAATTAGCAATGCACATTAAACTCTGTTCGGTTTTATTACATTACATTTATTTCCCTTTAATTAAAGATTGTTTATGTCTAAAATAGAAATTATTCAATCTATTCTATTAATATTCAATCTATTCTATTAATAATAGAAAATCTGCCTTTGTTCCGTACTTTTTTTTATTCTAGTCAATTGAATCTGTTGAATTGTTGTTCAGTTCATATTGAAATGAATCGAAATTGATAAGGAGTTGGTCAATGATGCTCGAACATGTACTTGTTTTGAGTGCCTACTTATTTTCTATCGGTATCTATGGATTGATCACGAGCCGGAATATGGTTAGAGCCCTTATGTGTCTTGAACTTATACTGAATGCGGTTAATATGAATTTCGTAACATTTTCTGATTTTTTTGATAGTCGCCAATTAAAAGGAAATATTTTCTCAATTTTTGTTATAGCTATTGCAGCCGCTGAAGCAGCTATTGGCCCGGCTATTGTTTCATCAATTTATCGTAACAGAAAATCAACTCGTATCAATCAATCGAATTTGTTGAATAAGTAGTATTAATCATATAAATTCTAATATTCATAAATTAGAATTACCATGACCATACATTAACGTAATAATACATGTTTTCAAAAATGTAAGAAATTAAAGTATCTTGGCTCTATCGCATGAGTCAATCCAGAAGTAGATTGATTAGAAAAATTATGATAAATTATTGATTCATCTGGTGTCTAAATATATGATTCATTTACAAGTTTACTAGATCGAAACTTTCTGACATTCAAAAATTTATAGATCCAAATGTCACATTCAGTAAAGATTTATGATACGTGTATAGGGTGTACTCAATGCGTGCGCGCCTGCCCAACGGATGTATTAGAAATGATACCTTGGGACGGGTGTAAAGCTAAGCAAATTGCTTCTGCTCCAAGAACAGAGGACTGTGTCGGTTGTAAGAGATGTGAATCCGCCTGTCCGACAGATTTCTTGAGTGTTCGAGTTTATTTATGGCATGAAACAACTCGAAGTATGGGTCTGGCTTATTAATACGTTCCAGAAAACCCTACTTGAATACATTTGATTTTTTTACCTTTACCGACAAAAACCCGCGCTCAAAAACTATTTATTTTGAGCACGGGTTTTTCTGGTCCAAGTTTATCTTGTTTTTACCATGAATAATTTTCCTTGGTTAACGCTAGTTGTAGTTTTGCCAATATTCGCGGGTTCCTTAATTTTCTTTCTCCCTCATAGAGGAAATAAGAAAATGCGTTGGTATACTATAGGTATATGCATTCTAGAACTCCTTCTAACAACCTATGCATTCGGTTATCGTTTCCAATTGGATGATCCATTAATGCAACTGACAGAGGATTATAAATGGATCGATTTTTTTGATTTTTACTGGAGATTGGGAATAGATGGAATTTCTATAGGACCCATTTTACTGACAGGATTTATCACAACTTTAGCTACTTTAGCGGCTCGGCCGATTACTCGAGATTCCCGACTATTCCATTTTCTGATGTTAGCAATGTATAGCGGTCAAATAGGACCATTTTCTTCTCGAGACCTTTTACTTTTTTTCATCATGTGGGAGTTAGAATTAATTCCAGTTTATCTACTTCTATCCATGTGGGGGGGAAAGAAACGTTTGTATTCAGCTACAAAATTTATTTTGTACACTGCAGGAAGTTCCGTTTTTTTATTAATGGGAGTTTTGGGTATTGGTTTATATGGTTCCAATGAACCAACATTAAATTTTGAAACATCAGCTAATCAATCGTATCCTGTAGCACTGGAAATAATATTCTATATTGGATTTCTTATTGCTTTTGCTGTCAAATCACCGATCATACCCTTACATACATGGTTACCAGACACCCATGGAGAGGCACATTACAGTACTTGTATGCTTTTAGCCGGAATCTTATTAAAAATGGGAGCGTATGGATTGGTTCGGATCAATATGGAATTATTACCCCACGCCCATTCTATATTCTCTCCCTGGTTGATTATAGTAGGCACAATTCAAATAATCTATGCAGCTTCAACATCTCCCGGTCAGCGTAATTTAAAAAAAAGAATAGCCTACTCTTCTGTATCTCATATGGGTTTCATAATTATAGGAATTGGTTCTATAAGCGATACAGGACTCAACGGAGCCATTTTACAAATAATCTCTCACGGATTTATTGGCGCTGCGCTTTTTTTCTTGGCCGGAACGAGTTATGATAGAATACGTCTTGTTTATCTCGACGAAATGGGCGGAATGGCTATCGCAATTCCAAAAATATTCACGACTTTCAGTATCTTATCAATGGCTTCTCTTGCATTACCGGGCATGAGCGGTTTTGTTGCCGAATTGTTAGTTTTTTTTGGAATACTTACTAGTCAAAAATATCTTTTAATGACAAAAATATTAATTACTTTTGTAATGGCAATTGGAATGATATTAACTCCTATTTATTCATTATCTATGTTACGCCAGATGTTCTATGGATACAAGCTTTTTAATGCCCCAAACTCTTATTTTTTTGATTCTGGACCGCGAGAATTATTTGTTTCGATCTCTATCCTTTTACCTGTAATAGGTATTGGTGTTTATCCCGATTTCGTTTTATCATTATCAGTTGACAAGGTCGAAGCTATTATATCCAATTATTTTTTTCGATAGTTTTTGTGAGTAAACCAAAAAATGAAACTGAAATCCCATGATTTTAAAAATGGTTGATTGTACAATAAAAAAATGAGTCTTTTATATTCTTTTAAGTAAAATAAAAAAATTGGAATTCTATTATAACTAGATATCTTTTGAATTTGTGAGAACCGTTTGAATCAAGTAATGGAAATGATTCAAATGGTTCTTGATTGTTTACATGAAGTTTTCGTATATATACCTGTATGACGTCCTATGTTTATATTCGTCAAGTCTTTTATTCAATTAGATGTTAATGTAAATGAACCATAACTATGCAACCCTATTCCTAATAGATTAACCCCAAAATAGCATATCCAAATTATAAGAAAGCCCATTGAGGCCACAATTGCAGAATTTACACTTTCAAAATTTTTATTTGTTCTAATATGTAAATAAATAGCGAATATGGTCCAAGTAATAAATGCCCAAGTTTCCTTTGGATCCCAATTCCAATATGATCCCCATGCTTCATTAGCCCATACTGCTCCCGAAAGAATACCTACGGTTAAAAGGATAAACCCTAGACTAATAATACGATAACTCCAACGATCCAATTGTTGAATCAATTGATACCTGTAATAATTTTGAGACGAAATAAAAGAAGTGTTTCGTAAGACATTGTTTCTTTCGTTCACGTATTGAATCTCACTAAAGTAAACTGACTCATTTTCTAAATTATTGCTTTTACTAAAAATCCTTATGAATTTTCGAAATGTAATGACTAGAAGAGCTAGTGATAATAATGATCCACACAAAAGAGCTGCATAGCTCAATACCATCATACTTACGTGCATCATTAACCAATGGGATTGGAGAGCGGGTACTAATATCGCGGATTGATGCATTTCAGTTAAAAGACCCGAAGTAGCAAAACCTTGAGTAAAAATAGCACTTGGCGCGGTTATTGCGCTTAAATGGTTTTTATGTTTTTTAAAATATGGAATAATATGAATAAAGGAAAAACTCCACGAAAGAAAAAGAAATGATTCATATAAATCACTTAATGGTAAATGCCTCAAATACATCCAACGAGTAACTAATAATCCTGTTATGCAGAAAAAAGTAGCTATCATCCCCCTTTCTGACGAATCATCTAGTCCTACGATTTCATCGACTAATAAAATTATCAAATGAATTGTAATTACAATTGAAACGATCGAAAAGGATATATGAGTTAATATATGCTCTAAAGTTGAAAATATCATAAAAATTATTAAATTAATAAAGACGTCCCTCAATTATAGGAATTGAAATCGGGAATTGAATTCATTATAGGACTTACTCTATGCCATGCCGCCACTCGGACTCGAACCGAGATGCTCTAGCACTGCTTCCTAAGAGCAGCGTGTCTACCGATTTCACCATAGCGGCTTATTCGAAATCATAATAACCTATTTTTATTCAATCGTCGAGCTTGAAGGAGTTAATTCAATCCAATATTTTTTTTTAGGAAACCATTCAAATTGATGAATAAAAACTTGTTTAAAAATTAGGGATTAAAACGTTTCCGTTAACGTTAATAATATTGATTTTTCTTATTATTATCTTTTTATTTAGTTATCTTATTATTATCTTAGTTATCTTATTTTAGTTATCTTATTATTATCTTAGTTATCTTATTATTATCTTTTTATTTAGTTATTTAGTATTTTAGGATGTCAATTTTATTTAACTGAACTAACAATGTATTTTTTCGTAGGCTATTACTTTATGCTCTCCTAAAACTAAAATGTAAGAGTTGTAACTAGATAATTTTTACTTCAATCCCTGGATATAAGTAAAAAAAATGTTCTGCCTCGTTTGCATTTTTTAATGATTAATTTCTTTTATCATTTATTTTATTAATCTAAAATAAAAAATTCATTTTATCGATTAATAAAAAAATAGAATTTTTATATAACACAATTTTAGCGATACACTCAAAAGATTTATGTAAATATTTGCATAGTTAGGTTGCGTTAGGATTTTTTGTTGTGTAGAGAATTTGCGTTAAGATTTAGCAAACCCATTAAGTTAGGTATTTGGGATGGTCGTATTAATCATATAAAAAAATTTCGTATAGAAATTGTACCGTACTTCAAAATATTTTCTAAATTTTTTAATTAATATACATATATTATATCTTGATCGATCTTCCAATCGAAACATAGGATCTAAAATAGATCACTCAAAATTGGCGCATTCGTCATATAACTACCTAAAAATGTAAACGGGGCTTTTATTAATTTAATTGGGTTTAAGGAATTTATATAGTGATAATAATTTCTAAAACCCAAAATAATGGTTTAAAAGATTATAAAAAACATTTTAAACTTAATCAATTAGTTTCAACGACCTCTTCTTTATAATATAAAATCAAAAATATAACTAAAAAAAAATTCTTTTTATTATTGAGTAAGGGCGATGGGGAAAGTGATAATCCCCATCCGGAAAATGATAAAACATACTAAAATGAAAGGCGAAACCTTGCGCTTGCGTTTACCCCTTTTTCAAACAAAAAAGTACCATTCATTTTTAAAATTCAGTAGACAACAGAATTCTTATCTATATCAGAAACGAAAGAAAAATTTGGCTTCAAATTAAAGTAAAACAAATTCAATTTTATATTCGTTTAAATTAAAACATTATGAGACTAATTCTTTTTTATTTTTTTTTTTATTTTTAATGTATATTGTTTATATTGTAATTTATCTTATATATTAATATTTATTCTTTTACTATACTATTATGATGTTAATATTAATTATATTTTACTATACTATTATGATGTTAATATTAATTATAATTGATAAATATTAATTATAATTGATAAATATTATTATAATTGATAAATATTATTTATCATTTTTATAACTTATAAATCTTATAAATAAACTATAAACAAAATTATATCACTTTATTAGTTATTAGAACGATTCAGATTATTTATTTCTTACACAAAAAAAACTTTTAGAACTCCCGGTAGAAAGAGATTTCGCTAACGAAAAAGCTTTCAATGCTGCCCTATATCCCTTCCTTTTCCAAATATTTTTACGAATACGCTTTTTTGAAATAGAGGTGCGCTTTTTTGGAACTGCCATTAAAAAGTTATAATAGGTTTTTCGGTTGGATGTGAAAGACATCTATTGTTCAAAATCAATTGTTCTTTACTATTCTCTATCTATTTTTTCTCTAAATTAGACTCCAAAAAAAAAGGGGGGGGGGGGGTAAAAATCACATAAAATATTAATAAGAACGATAAGGTACACTATGCCAAATAGATTGAAGTTGATAAAAAAAAAAAATAATAATAAAAAAAAAAGAAAGATTGTCCGTTATACATGTAATAAAAAAATCGAAAAGTTTAATAACCCAACCCTTCTCCCGCTTAATTAAAAAAAAAAAAAAAAACTTTAATAATTTTTTCTATTATATTAATTAATTTAATATTAATTTAATTCTTCAAGCTCGAAGAAAGAGTCCACAAAATTTTAATTATCAAATGAGACTAGTAGTTAATCTGTTAAAGGATACAAAATACATAATTTAAAGGCATTTTATTTGCCCCCCTTTTTTTTTTCCGTAAAATTAAAGTGTTGGATATCATAGCATTTCCTACAAATAGCTTTTATTGTAATGTAAGACAAACAATTAGTTACAAAACAAATTGGTTAATGATTCTAAATAACCGAATTACAATAAATAGTTTTAGTTATGGGCTTTATGATTCATATCAAATACTGTTTTTGGTATAATTATTTATCCTTGTTCTATAGATATAAAAAAATTATTGTAATACGTAATAATTAAAATGAAAATTAGAATTTTCATTTTTTATCTTCATAAAATTTTATTTAAAAATTTGAATTGAATATTTCAGTATTAATAAAATTAAATACGGATTTTTTTTTCACTAGTGACTTATTTATATCATTTGACCAATTAGAACCTCTTGATTTTAAATATTTGAAGTAGTTTGGAAAGATTCAGAATAATTAAGGCTAGAAAATTCTATTTAAGTTTTATTTTATATATCTTAATTTTTTTTTATTAACCGACCCCTTTCAAAAGAAAAGAAATAAGAACCGGTGACTCAGAAACAATTAATTAAGATAATTTTTTTTTTTTTTTTTTTTATGGAATATACATATCAATATTCATGGATTATACCTTTCATTCCACTTCCAGTTCCTATCTTAATTGGAACAGGACTTCTACTTTTTCCAACGGCAACAAAAAATCTTCGCCGTATGTGGGCTTTTCCTAGTGTTTTATTATTAAGTATAGTTATGGTTTTTTCAGCCCTTTTTTCTATTCAGCAAATAAATAAAAATTCTGTCTATCAATATGTATGGTCTTGGACCATCAATAATGATTTTTCTTTAGAATTTGGCTGCTTGGTTGATCCACTTACTTCTATTATGTCGATATTAATCACTACTGTTGGAATTATGGTTCTTATTTATAGTGACAATTATATGTCTCATGATCAGGGATATTTGAGATTTTTTGCTTATATGAGTTTTTCCAATACTTCAATGTTGGGATTAGTTACTAGTTCTAATTTGATACAAATTTATATTTTTTGGGAATTAGTTGGAGTGTGTTCTTATCTATTAATAGGTTTTTGGTTCACACGACCGAGTGCCGCGAATGCTTGTCAAAAAGCGTTTGTAACTAATCGTGTCGGGGATTTTGGTTTATTATTAGGAATTTTGGGTTTTTATTGGATAACAGGTAGTTTCGAATTTCGGGATTTGTTTGAAATATTCAATAACTTGGTTTATAATAATGAAGTTAATTTTTTATTTCTTACTTTATGCGCCTCCCTATTATTTGCCGGCGCTGTTGCTAAATCCGCCCAATTTCCCCTTCATGTATGGTTACCTGATGCCATGGAAGGGCCTACCCCCATTTCGGCTCTTATACATGCCGCTACTATGGTAGCAGCAGGAATTTTTCTTGTAGCTCGGCTTCTTCCTCTTTTCATAGTTATACCTTACATTCTAAATCAAATAGCTTTGATAGGTATAATAACATTATTTTTAGGAGCCACTTTAGCTCTTGCTCAAAAAGATATTAAGAAAAGCTTAGCTTATTCTACAATGTCTCAATTGGGTTATATGATGTTAGCTCTAGGTATGGGGTCTTATCGAGCTGCTTTATTTCATTTGATTACTCATGCTTATTCGAAGGCATTGTTGTTCTTAGGATCTGGATCAATTATTCATGCGATGGAAGCTATTGTTGGATATTCTCCAGATAAAAGTCAGAATATGGTTCTTATGGGCGGTTTAAGAAAACATGTACCAATTACAAAAACTGCTTTTTTATTGGGTACACTATCTCTTTCTGGTATTCCACCCCTTGCTTGTTTTTGGTCCAAAGATGAAATTCTTAATGATAGTTGGTTGTATTCACCTATTTTTGCAATAATAGCTTGGTCCACAGCAGGATTAACTGCATTTTATATGTTTCGGATCTATTTACTTGCTTTTGAAGGACATTTAAACGTTTATTTTCAAACTTACAGTGGCAAAAAAAGCAGTTCGTTCTATTCAATGTCTCTATGGGGTAAAGATAAAGAAGGACCCGAAATTATTAAAAAAAATTTGCGTTTATTATATTTATTAACGACGAAAAACAATGAAAAAACTTATTTTTTAAACACATATCGAATTAATAGTAATGAAAATAGTAATGAAAATGTAAGAAGCACGGTGCAGCCTTTTATTAGTATTACTCGTTTTGGCACTAAAAGCACTTTCTCATATCCCCATGAGTCAGACAATACTATGTTATTTCCGATGCTTGTATTAGTTTTATTTACGTTGTTCGTTGGAGTCATAGGAATTCCTTTCTTCAATCAGGAAGGAATAGATTTGGATATATTATCCAAATTGTTAAGTTCATCCATAAATCTTTTAGATCAAAATAAAAAAAATTCGGTGGATTGGTATGAATTTATCACAAATGCAATTTTTTCAGTTAGTATAGCTTCTTTCGGAATCCTTATATCGTCTTTTTTATATAAGCCTGTTTATTCATCTTTACAAAATTTGAATTTATTTAATTCATTTGTTAACAGCGTTCCTAATCAAAT